TGATTAATTATGTTAGAGTATTTAGTGTCGAGCCTCTTTTTGGGGATTTTTGGTAGGGACTTTTAGGTAAGTGGTAAGTTGCGGTTAAAAAAACCGATGCATATATATATATATATATAATGGGATGCCAATTTATAGCTCAACTCGATGGTTCACACGTTCTTGGGTCCTCCTTGGTTTCGGGGTTTGACAAGGATAACAGGATTCGCTGAGCGTAGGGGGTAAGGGGGTTTGTCGCGCAAAAACCAAAGGGGGCACTATGTAAGGATAAGTTGAACTAGAGACAGATATATTATGCACTTGAGATAAAAGTATGTAATTCTTAAATTATGTCTTACGATAATTAATATATATTATCACATACAAGGAAAATGTTCAACCTTAATTTAACATTTGAGCCTGCACTCTGAATGCCAGATGAAAGGAAACCAATAAGAGATACCCTATGCATATAAAAGAACGCTCGGCATGGGGGGTAATGAAACATATGTACTACACCATTAATCAGATGCCAGTATAATTATCCGAGGGTGGAATATTACAGTTATGTCCCTGAAATAGGAACCAGATGCCAGTAATAGTTCATATTGTGTAAGCCCCACAATTATTGTCCTTGATTCTATCATTCATGATATGCCTTTATATAAACTGGTTGGTGGTCTCTTACTACATTAATATGTTTGAATGAAATTATAGTTGATTATTTCAAGGAAAAATTTGAGGACAAATTTTTGGGGATTAATATATTACTCAAGTTCAAATAATAGAATTTGTGAGTCTTAATGATATGCTTTATGCCCACCTTAATATTATGTACCTGCTTTATGGTTAAAATACTGAGTTGGTGATAATACATATATGTACTAATACATTAATGTAATATTATGCATAATATGTACTATACCATAAAGGGAGTGCTACCTCCCCAGAAAATAGTTTAGTTTAGAATTCTGGCTTTGGGAGCCAGGGGTGAGAGTTAAAATCTCTCTTTTCTGGGCGCTAGGGAGGAATTTAACCTCCGATCTTCGGATTACAAGACCGATGCTTTTAGGCTAAGCTACTAGGGCAAGCTCATTTTAGTGCTTTATTTTCTAACCATCCTGCTAGTGGGATAAAAATGAGGAATAGTGCGAAGTATAGGACGGATGCAATTTGTCCAATAATGATGAAGGGGTGTTCTACTGGTATGCCTCCAATTCATGTTAGGATAATTATGTCCGCTACTAGGGTTCAGAATAGGAATTGGGTGATGGGGCGGAATGTTAGTCCTCGTTGTTTTGAGGTGTGTAGTAGTGGTACTACTATTAATACCAGAATCGAGAATAGCAGTGCAAGGACACCTCCGAGTTTGTTTGGAATTGAGCGTAGGATCGCGTAGGCTAATAGGAAGTATCATTCTGGTTTGATGTGGGGCGGCGTAACTAGAGGGTTTGCGGGGGTGAAGTTTTCTGGGTCTCCTAGGAGGTTCGGGGAGAATAGTGCTAGTAGTGTAAGAGCTAGTAGTATAAATACGAATCCCAGGAGGTCTTTGTATGATAAGTACGGGTGGAAAGAGAGTTTGTCTGCGTCTGAGTTTAGTCCCATTGGGTTGTTTGATCCTGTTTCGTGGAGGAACAGTAGGTGGATGATGGTTGCGGCGGCAATCACAAATGGTAGGAGGAAGTGGAATGCGAAGAATCGTGTTAGTGTTGCCTTGTCTACTGAGAACCCACCTCAGATTCATTGTACTAAGATGTCTCCGATGTATGGGACGGCCGATAGCAGGTTTGAGATTACTGTGGCTCCTCATAAGGATATTTGTCCTCATGGGAGCACATAGCCCACGAAGGCTGTTATTATGACGAGTAGTAGAAGGACTACACCAATGTTTCAGGTTTCTTTGTAAAGGTATGATCCGTAGTATAGGCCTCGGGCGATGTGTATGTAAATGCAAATGAAGAAGAATGATGCTCCGTTGGTGTGTACATTACGGATTAGTCAGCCGTAATTTACGTCTCGGCAGATGTGGGTAACAGATGAGAATGCGGTTGAAATGTCTGAGGTGTAGTGTATGGCTAGCAATAGGCCGGTTAAAATTTGGGTAATTAAGCATAGTCCTAGGAGGGATCCAAAGTTTCATCATGCTGAGATGTTGGACGGTGTTGGTAGGTCAACTAGTGCGTCGTTAGCGATTTTAATGAGAGGGTGTGTTTTTCGTAGGCTTGCCATTAGTGGTTCTTGTAGTTGAATAACAACGGTGGTTCTTCAAGTCATTGGTCTCGGTTAAAGTCTGAGCAAGAATTATGACCTATTTTATGTTTTTGTTATTAATAGCTTTGGTTGTGGGCTTAGTTGCTGTTGCTTCTAATCCTACGCCTTATTTTGCTGCTCTTGGTTTAGTGGTTGCAGCTGGGGTTGGGTGTGGGGTATTGGTTGGTCATGGAGGTTCTTTTTTATCTTTGGTTCTTTTCTTAATTTATTTAGGAGGGATGCTTGTGGTTTTTGCTTATTCGGCAGCTTTGGCGGCCGAGCCTTTCCCGGAAGCTTGGGGGATTCGTTCTGTGTTGGGTTATGTTTTAGTTTATTTATTAGGAGTTGGTTTAGTGGCAGGGATTTTTTGAGGGGGCTGATACGAAGGTTCATGGGTGGTTGTAGATGGGTTAAAGGAATTTTCTGTTTTACGTGGGGATATTAGTGGGGTAGCTGTAATGTATTCGTCTGGTGGGGGTATTTTGGTTATTTGTGCTTGGGTAGTGCTTTTAACTTTACTTGTTGTGTTGGAGCTTACTCGGGGCCTGAGTCGTGGAGCTCTTCGTGCGGTTTAAAGGAGGACGGGGATGGTGGCCAGGATTAGAGTTAGGAGGAAGATGGTTAGGTATGTTTTGATCATTCCTCGTGTGATGTCATTTGTAATTTTTGGTATGGCTATTTGTGTTAGTGCTAAACCTTTCGGCCCAGCGGTTTCGAGTCATGTTTTGTCTAGTTGGGTGGCGGCGGATTGTCCTAGAGTAAGTTTAAGTTTTGGAATAAGTCGGTGGATAATTATAGGGTAGAAGCCTAATATGTTTGAGAAGTGGTGTGTGGAGATTATTGGGGTGATTTTTACTTGTTTGCTTGTTAAATTGGCTAGTTCTATGGCTACTAGCAAGCCTGCAATTGTTACTATGAGGGCTGCTATTTTTAAAGTGATTGATATTGTTATGATTGGTGTTTTTATTGGTGTGAAATTTTGTGTAATAATGAGTCCTGCAATAATGCTTCCTCAGGCAAGTCGTTTGATGGAGTTAATTACTAGTGGGTTATTTTCGTTGATTGGAGATAGGGGCAGGAATCGTGGGGTTCCTATAATTACAAAGTATACTAGTCGAAAACTGTATACTGCGGTGAATGATGTAGCGATTAGTGTTAGGGTTAGGGCTCAGGCGTTTAGGTAGGAGGTGTTTAGGGCTTCAATAATTGCGTCCTTTGAGAAGAATCCTGCTAGGAAGGGGGTTCCTGTTAAGGCTAGGCTGCCAATTGTAAAATAGGTTGAGGTGGCGGGCATAATGTTGAATAGGCCTCCTATTTTTCGGATGTCTTGTTCGTCATTTAGGCTGTGAATGATTGACCCTGAACACAGGAAGAGCATTGCCTTGAAGAAGGCATGGGTGCAAATGTGGAGGAATGCTAGTTGTGGTTGGTTTAGTCCGATTGTGACTATTATTAGTCCTAGTTGGCTGGATGTTGAGAAGGCTACAATTTTTTTGATGTCGTTTTGGGTTAGGGCGCAGGTGGCTGTAATTAGTGAGGTTAATGCTCCGAGGCAGAGGCAGGTTGTTAGGGCTAGTTGATTGTTTTCTATGAGGGGGTGAAGGCGGATTAGTAGGAAAATTCCTGCGACGACTATAGTACTTGAATGGAGTAGGGCGGATACTGGTGTAGGGCCCTCCATGGCGGACGGGAGTCATGGGTGGAGGCCAAATTGGGCTGATTTTCCTGTTGCCGCTAGGGCAAGTCCTATTAGGGGAATTGTTATATCAAAGTTTTTTGACAGGGCAAAGATTTGTTGAATTTCTCAGGAATTAAGGTTTATTGCTAGTCAGGCTATAGTTATAATTAGTCCAATGTCTCCTACTCGGTTATAAATAACAGCTTGCAGAGCCGCGGTGTTGGCGTCTGCTCGTCCATGTCATCATCCGATGAGTAGGAATGATATGATGCCTACGCCTTCTCATCCGATAAATAGTTGGAATATGTTGTTGGCTGTAACTAGGATAATTATGGCTACTAGGAATGTGAGTAAGTATTTTAAGAATCGGTCAATGTTGGGGTCGGAGTGTATATATCATAGTGCGAATTCTAAAATTGATCAGGTGACGTATAGGGCGATTGGGACGAAGATAAGGGAGTAGTGGTCGAATTTGAAACTGATGTTTACGTCAAATGGTTGGGTGTTTATTCATTGTCAGTTCGTAATAATGCCTTCTGTTTTTAGGTTCAGGAAAATTATAAGGGGCAGGAGGCTGACGAAGAATGCAGAGCTAACGGCGATTTTGGTTATACCTGCTATGTTGGAGTCTTGCTGGTTAGGGTTTAATGTGGTGAGTAGGGGTTTAACTAAGATAAAAAAGATTAGAAGGAGTGATGAGTGTATAATTAGTGTCATTTTAGCTTCCACTTGGATTTGCACCAAGAGTTTTTGGTTCCTAAGACCAACGGATGAACTGTTATCCTTTGAAAGCGCAAGGAAGCCACGGATTTTAACCATGGAACGTAAGGATTAGCAGTGCTTACTATTTTCTGTTCTTCCTTGGTGAGTAAGGGGACTTTAACCCCTGTTTTTAGAATCACAATCTAATGTTTTAGTTAAACTATACTTACAATAGCATCATCCTCACATGAGTTCCGGTTTTGTTACTAAGAGGAGAACTGGGATTAGGTGTAGAGTTATTAGTAGGTGTTCTCGGGTGTGGAATGGTTGAAGGCCTATAATATGGTTTGGTGTTGGGCCCCGTTGTGACATGAGGAACATGTATAGGGAGTAGCCAGCTGTGATTAGTGTTCCCAGGCCAGTGAGTAAAATTGTTCAGGGGGATCAATTGAATAATGTTGTGATGATTATAAGTTCTCCTATTAGGTTGGGTAGAGGCGGGAGTGCTAAGTTAGCTAGATTTGCGATAAACCATCATACTGCAGTTAGTGGGAAAATTACTTGTAGACCTCGGGCGAGAATTATTGTTCGGCTATGGGTTCGTTCATAGGCTGTGTTGGCTAACCAGAAAAGTGCCGAGGATACTAGTCCGTGAGCAAATATTAGGATGATTGCTCCTGAGAATCCTCATGGGGTTTGAATTAGGATTCCTCCTGCTACTAATCCTATGTGGCTAACGGATGAGTAAGCGATTAGTGACTTTAGGTCTGTTTGTCGGAGGCAAATTGATCCGGTTATAATGATTCCTCAGAGGGCTAGGATAATAAATGGGTAGGCGAGTTCTTTTGATAGGGGGTCTAGTATTACTATTATACGTATTATTCCGTATCCACCAAGTTTTAGTAATACTGCTGCTAGTACTATCGATCCTGCTACGGGGGCTTCTACGTGTGCTTTTGGTAATCACAGGTGGACACCATATAGTGGTATCTTGACTAGGAATGCGATTAGGCAGCCAGCTCATCAAAACATGTGACCTCAAGAGTTGAGTTGTAGGGGTTGTGAATATTGTAGTACAAGTATTGATAGTGTACCTGTGGATTGTTGAAGAAGGAGTAGGGCGACTAAAAGCGGAAGGGATCCTGCTAGAGTATAAAATAAGAAGTAGGTTCCGGCGTTAAGGCGTTCGGTTTGGTTCCCTCAGCGGGTAATAATAATGAGGGTTGGAATGAGTGTGGCTTCAAATATGATGTAGAATATAATGATTTCTGTGGCACCGAATGCTATGATCAGAAAGGTTTGTAGTGAGGCGAGGAGTGTGATGTATAGGCGTTGCCGGCTAATTGGTTCGGGATTAATATGGTTTTGGCTGGCTAGGATTATAAGAGGGAGTAGTCAGCATGTTAGGACTAATAGGGGGGTTGATAGTGGGTCTGTGGCTAGGTATATGTTGGAGGAAGTTCACCCAGTTTCGGATGTTCATTTCAGTCATGTTAGGCTGATGGAGGCCATTAAGAGGCTGTGTGCAGTTGTAGTTGTCCACAGTCATTTAGGGGAGGTTAATCAAATTGTTGGAAATAATATGATTGTAGGGATTAGTACTTTTAGCATTGTAGGAGATTAAGGTTTTGTAGCCGGTCGGTTCCGTGAGTGCGAGCGGTAGCAACTAAAAGTGCTAAGCCGGTGCTAGCTTCACAAGCAGAAAAGGCCAGTAGTAGTATAGGGGCTGTTGAGAATCCTGTGGATTCAAATTGTAATGCTCATAGGGCTAGTGCAATGAATAGGGACAGTATTATTCCTTCTAAGCATAGTAGCGCGGAGAGTAGGTGGGTTCGGTGGAATGCTAGTCCCATTAGACCTAAAATGAATGCTGAGCTAAAGCTGAAATGTACGGGTGTCATAAGGGGGTCATGGAATTAAACCATGATTTTCTGAGCCGAAATCAGAGGTCTTGTTTTGGACTAACTCCCTATTCTGCTCATTCTAGGCCGCCTTGTGTTCATTCATAAATTAGTCCTAGAGTTAATAAAATTAGAACTGTTGTGGCCCACAAGAATGTTCCGGTGGGGTTGTGGAGTTGGTCCCCTCAGGGCAGTGGGAGGAGGAGGGCAATTTCTAGATCGAAGAGTAGGAATAGGATTGCTACTAGGAAGAAGCGTAGGGAAAATGGTAGTCGGGCAGATCCAAGTGGATCAAACCCGCATTCGTATGGTGATAGTTTTTCTGCGTCTGGATTTATTTGTGGTAGTCAAAAGGATACGGTTGCTAGAATTAGGGATAGGGCCACGGTAATGGTTAGAATAGTTATAATTAGATTCATTATCTTTCCTTGGGGTTTAACCAAGACTGTGTGATTGGAAGTCACTTGAACTAACTTTGATACTAGAAAGATTATGAGCCTCATCAATAGATGGATACGTAGAGGAACAGTCATACTACGTCGACAAAATGTCAGTATCAGGCAGCGGCTTCAAAGCCAAAATGGTGTTCAGATGTAAAGTGGTATTGGATTTGGCGAAGAAGGCATACTGCTAGGAAGGTTGATCCAATAATAACATGGAGACCATGGAATCCTGTGGCTACGAAGAATGTTGAACCGTAAACCCCATCTGCAATTGTGAAGGGTGCTTCATAGTATTCCATGGCTTGGAGGGCGGTGAAGTAGAGTCCTAGTAAAATGGTTAATGCTAAGGATTGAATAGCTTGTTTTCGTTCTCCTTCTATGATGCTGTGATGAGCTCATGTTACTGTGACTCCTGATGCTAGTAGAACGGCTGTATTAAGGAGTGGTACTTCGAAGGGATCTAGTGGTGTAATTCCTGTGGGAGGTCAGCATCCTCCTAATTCTGGTGTTGGTGCTAGGCTTGAGTGGTAGAAGGCTCAGAAAAATCCTAGGAAGAAGAATACTTCAGAGGTCATAAATAGGATTATTCCATATCGTAGCCCTTTTTGTACAGGCGGTGTGTGGTGGCCTTGGAAGGTCCCTTCTCGGATAATGTCACGTCATCATTGATATATGGTAAGAAGTAGGAGAATTAGTCCTAGAGTTATTAATGTTGTTGAGTGGAAGTGGAATCAGATTGCTAAGCCGGATGTTATTAGGAGGGCAGCGATAGCTCCGGTTAGTGGTCATGGGCTTGGATCAACTATATGATAGGCATGTGCTTGGTGGGCCATTAAACGTTTTCTTGTAGATATAGGCTTAGAAGAAGTACAAATACATAAGCTTGGATTATTGCTACTGCAACTTCTAGTAATGTGAGGAGGAAGAGTACGGCAGCGGTTAGGATTGCTACTGTTGGTATTATTGGTAGGAGAACAAATACAGCTGTGGCGATGAGTTGGATTAAGAGGTGACCTGCGGTTAGATTGGCTGTTAGTCGGACTCCCAGGGCTAATGGGCGGATAACTAAGCTAATTGTTTCGATGATAATTAGTACGGGGATCAGTGGAATTGGTGTTCCTTCTGGTAGTAGGTGTCCTAGGGCAATTGTTGGTTGATTTCGTATCCCAATAATTACAGTAGCGAGTCATAGAGGCACGGCAAATCCCATATTGAGTGATAGTTGTGTTGTGGGTGTGAAGGTTCACGGTAGTAAGCCAAGCATATTTATTGTAATTAGGAAAATTATTAATGAGGCTAGTAGTAGTGCTCATTTATGTCCTCCTACATTGAGTGGTAGTATTAGTTGGTTAGTAAATCGGTTGATAAATCATCCTTGGATCGTGATGAGCCGGTTATTAATTCATCGAGCTGGTGGGGTTGGGTAAAGTACTCAGGGTAGTGCGATTGCGAGAGCAATTAGGGGAATTCCTAGATATGATGGGCTTGCAAATTGGTCGAAAAAGCTTACTATCATGGTCAGTCTCAGGATTCAGTTTTGTGTTTTTCAGCACTTACTGGGGTTGGTTCATTTGGTGAAATATGGCTTAAGATTTTAGTTGGAATAATAGTTAAGAAAATTAGTCAAGAAAATACTAAAATTGCGAATCAAGGGCCGGGGTTTAATTGTGGCATTTCACTAGAGGTGGTCGGGAATCACCAATCTTTGGCTTAAAAGGCCAACGCTTTGTCCAATGTTAAGCTTCCTAGCGAGGCGTCTTCTAGTATTAATGAGGATCAGTTTTCGAAGTGTTCGAGAGGTACTGCTTCAACTACAATTGGTATAAAGCTGTGATTAGCTCCACAAATTTCAGAGCATTGTCCGTAAAACACCCCTGGGCGTGAGGCAATAAAGGCGGCTTGATTTAGTCGTCCTGGGACTGCGTCCATTTTTACGCCAAGGGATGGAACAGCTCAAGAATGTAGCACGTCTTCAGCAGATACTAGGACACGGACTGGGGATTCTATTGGAACAACTATTCGGTGGTCTGTTTCTAGAAGTCGGAATTGTCCGGGGGCAAGGTCTTGGGTTGGTACTATATAGGAGTCGAATCCTAGATTTTCATAGTCTGTATACTCGTAACTTCAGTATCATTGGTGTCCTATTGCTTTAATTGTCAGGTGAGGGTCCTTAATTTCGTCTATAAGGTACAGGATGCGTAGGGAGGGGAGGGCGATTAGTACTAAAATGACGGCTGGTAGAATGGTTCATACTATTTCGATTTCTTGGGAGTCTAGAATATATTTATTAGTAAGTTTGGTTGATACCATTGCAGTAATAATATATAACACTAAAGTGCTAATTAGGAGCACAATTATTAATGCGTGGTCGTGGAAGTGAAGAAGTTCTTCTATAACGGGTGATGCCGCGTCTTGAAATCCTAGTTGCGTTGGGTGTGCCATTAAGTCTTGGGGTTAAGACATGCAGGGATTTAACCTACGATTTCACCTTGACAAGGTGATGTAATTTACGTTTTACTAATGTCTTTAGAAGGAAGTGACAGAGTGGTTATGTGGCTGGCTTGAAACCAGCATATGGGGGTTCAATTCCTCCCTTTCTCGTTAATTTGATTGAATTTGAACGAATGCTGGTTCCTCGTATGTGTGATAAGGAGGAGGGCAGCCGTGAAGTCATTCTACATTTGTTGCTGTTAGTTCTACAGATAGTACTTCTCGTTTAGCGGCGAAGGCTTCTCATAGGATAAATAGGAATATGATTACTGCTACTAGGGAAATTAGCGATCCAATGGATGATACTGTATTTCACAGGGCGTAGGCATCTGGATAGTCGGAGTATCGCCGTGGCATACCGGCTAAGCCTAGGAAGTGTTGTGGGAAGAACGTGAGGTTAACTCCAATAAACATAACTCCAAAGTGGATTTTTGTTCAGGTGCTGTGGAGAGTATATCCAGTTAATAGGGGGAATCAATGCACAAAGGCTGCCATAATAGCAAATACAGCACCCATTGATAGTACATAGTGGAAGTGTGCTACTACGTAGTAAGTGTCGTGAAGGACAATATCAAGTGATGAATTGGATAGGACGATCCCTGTGAGTCCCCCTACTGTGAATAGGAAAATAAACCCAAGAGCCCATAGTATTGGTGTTTCTCATTTAATGGATCCTCCGTGGAGTGTGGCTAATCAGCTAAATACTTTTACACCTGTTGGAATTGCGATAATTATTGTTGCGGATGTAAAATATGCTCGAGTGTCTACGTCTATTCCAACAGTGAACATGTGGTGAGCTCACACAATAAACCCTAGTAGACCGATGGCCATCATGGCTCAGACCATTCCTATGTAACCGAACGGTTCTTTTTTGCCTGAATAATAGGCTACAACATGGGAGATGATACCGAATCCTGGGAGGATGAGAATATAAACTTCTGGGTGGCCGAAGAATCAGAATAAGTGTTGATAAAGGATTGGGTCTCCTCCTCCTGCCGGGTCAAAGAATGTGGTATTAAGGTTTCGGTCTGTTAGGAGCATTGTAATTCCTGCGGCTAAAACAGGTAATGATAGAAGGAGCAATACGGCGGTTACAAGCACGGATCAGACGAACAGGGGTGTTTGGTATTGGGAGATGGCTGGGGGTTTCATCTTGATGGTTGTAGTAATAAAGTTGATTGCCCCCAGAATTGATGAAACACCTGCTAGGTGAAGGGAGAAAATTGTTAGGTCTACTGATGCTCCTGCGTGGGCTAAGTTCCCTGCAAGAGGTGGGTATACGGTTCATCCTGTTCCAGCTCCAGCTTCAACACCAGAAGAAGCTAGGAGTAGAAGGAATGATGGGGGCAGTAGTCAGAAGCTTATGTTATTTATTCGTGGGAATGCTATGTCTGGGGCTCCGATTATTAGTGGTACAAGTCAGTTTCCAAATCCTCCAATAAGGATAGGCATTACTATAAAGAAAATTATTACAAAGGCGTGCGCAGTGACGATAACGTTATAAATTTGGTCATCACCTAGAAGCGACCCGGGTTGGCTAAGTTCGGCCCGAATGAGGAGGCTTAAGGCGGTTCCTACTATTCCGGCTCAGGCACCAAATACAAGATAAAGGGTGCCAATGTCTTTGTGGTTGGTAGAGAAGAATCAGCGCGTGATTGCCACAGGTAGGGTAGCCGAGTGCTTAGGCGGTGGGTTGTAGCCCCGAAGACAGAGGTTTGAGTCCTCTTCCTATCAGCTCCGTGGTGAAGAACACATTGGATTGCAAATCCGAAGACGCAGATTAATACTCTGCCCGGGCTTTTCCCGCCTTACTGAGTTAAACGGCGGGAAAAGTAGATGGATGCTCGCTGGCTTGAGCGTTTAGCTGTTAACTAAAAGTTTGTAGGATCGAGGCCTTCCCATCTAGTAAGGCCTTAGCTTAATAAAAGTGTCTGATTTGCAATCAGGAGATGCAAGTTAATATCTTGTAGGCCTTAATCAGGGATTAGAAGATTTTCACTTCTGCTTAAAGCTTTGAAGCCTTTTGGTCTAATGTTATCCTAAATCCCTAGGTTATTAGTATTAGGATGGCTGGGGCTATTGGTAGGAGTCCGAGGGCGGCTGTGGTAAATAGGGCTAAGGGTAGAGAGGTTTGGGTTGTTTGGGTTCGTCAGGGGGTTGTTGAGTTAAGCATATTGGGGGAAATAGTTAGTGTTATTGCGTAGCATAGGCGTAGGTAGAACAATAGGCTAATTAGGGCGGTTAGGGCTATGGCTGTGGCAATAATTGGTAGGTCTTGTTTTGTTAGTTCTTGTAGAATTAGTCATTTTGGTATAAATCCTGTTAATGGTGGTAGGCCTCCTACTGAGAGTAGGACAAGGGCAGTTGTTGATGTCAGGATAGGGCTTTTTGATCAGGTTGTTGCGAGTGTGCTGATTTTGGTTGTTAGTGATATTTTTAGGGTCAGGAATGCTGCGGAGGTTATGATAATATATGTTCCTAGTGCAATTAGGGTGAGTTGTGGGGCGTATTGGATTACAATAATTATTCATCCTATGTGTGCGATTGAAGAGTAGGCCAGGATTTTTCGTAGCTGGGTTTGATTTAATCCCCCTCATCCTCCAACTAATGTGGATGAAATTCCTAATAGTGTTAGTAGCAGTGGGTCGATGGTTTGTGCTGTTTGGATAATAAGCGCGAATGGGGCGAGTTTTTGTCAGGTAGATAGGATGAGTCCTGTTAGCAGGTCTAATCCTTGTAGAACGTCTGGTATTCAGAAGTGTATTGGTGCAAGTCCAATTTTAAGTGCTAAGGCAGCTATAAATATTGTGCTGGCGATGGGGTTCGACAGGTCATTGATGCTTCATTCTCCTGTTATTCAGGCATTTGTTGTGCTTGCGAATAGGATTATTGCCGCGGCGGTGGCTTGGGTTAGGAAATATTTTGTAGTTGCTTCTACTGCACGGGGGTGGTGATGTTGTGCCATTAGGGGGGTGATTGCTAGCGTATTAATTTCTAGGCCCATTCAAGCTAGGAGTCAGTGAGAGCTAGCAAAGGTTAGGGTGGTTCCTAGCCCTAGGCTGGATAATAGGGTTGCGAGTACATATGGGTTCATTGGCGGAGGAGGGACTTTAACCGTCATGTTCGGGGTATGGGCCCGAAAGCTTTATTAGCTGACCCCGCCTTTAGAAAGTGGTGTAAAGGAAGCACCAAGAGTTTTGATCTCTTGAGTATGGGTTCAATTCCCTTCTTTCTAGGAACTGAGGGGATTTTAACCCCTGTAATTCACTCTATCAAAGTGGTCCTTAGGTGCTCAGGCACAGTTCCTTAATTATAGTTGTGGAGGGAGCCCTGCTAGTGCAATTGGTAGGGCAGTGTGTCATAGTACAAAGGCGAGTGTGAGGGGAAGGAAGTTTTTTCATACTAAGTGTATTAGTTGGTCGTATCGGAATCGTGGGTACGAGGCTCGTACTCATAGGAATATAATAGAGAGTAGTGCGGCTTTAGTTATGAGATTAATTGTCGTAAGTTCTGGTATGCTTGGAATATGTGAGGCTCCTAAAAATAGGACGGCTGAGAGGGTATTTATTAGAAGGATGTTGGCGTATTCGGCTAGGAAGAAGAGTGCGAAGGGTCCTCCTGCATATTCTACGTTGAAGCCGGATACCAGTTCTGATTCTCCTTCTGTTAAGTCGAATGGTGCTCGGTTTGTTTCGGCTAATGTTGAGATATATCATATTGCGGCTAAAGGTCAGGCAGGGATGAGAAGTCAAATGCTTTCTTGGGTGATGTTAAATGTATGTAGGGTATATCCTCCTGAGAAGATAATTACGGATAAGAGGATTAGTCCTAGGCTAACTTCATAGGAAATTGTTTGGGCAACGGCCCGTAGGGCTCCGATTAATGCATATTTTGAATTTGATGCTCATCCTGACCCTAGGATTGAGTATACCGCAAGGCTTGATAGGGCTAGAATAAATAGGATTCCTAGGTTGAGGTCAGTTACTGGGTGGGGTATAGGTATTGGTGCTCATAAGGTTATGGCTAGGGTTAATGCAAGTACTGGGGCGGCTAGGAATAGGAATGGGGATGATGTGGATGGGCGGACGGGTTCTTTCATGAACAGTTTTACTCCGTCGGCGATGGGTTGTAGTAGTCCGTAGGGGCCTACCACGTTTGGTCCTTTTCGTAGTTGCATATATCCTAGTACTTTTCGTTCAATTAGTGTTAGGAAGGCTACTGCTAGAAGTACAGGTACGATATAGGCTAGAGGGTTGATTAGGTGAGTTATTAGGATGTTTAGCATAAACTGGGAAGAGGATTTGAACCTCTGGGTAAAAGGGCTTAGGCCTTTCGCAATTTACCATGCTCTGCCACCCCAGTATGTCCTTATTTTGGCCAGCTGGGGTTTTGGCTCTCCCTTTATTTTATTTATTTGTTTTCATAAATTAGGGGTGGGGCGTGCTTTAAGTATGGGCCCCTCTTTTCCGATCCTTTCGTACTAGGAAAAGTAGCGTTACAGATAGAAACTGACCTGGATTGCTCCGGTCTGAACTCAGATCACGTAGGACTTTAATCGTTGAACAAACGAACCCTTAATAGCGGCTGCACCATTAGGATGTCCTGATCCAACATCGAGGTCGTAAACCCCCTCGTCGATATGGACTCTGGGAGAGGATTGCGCTGTTATCCCTAGGGTAACTTGGTTCGTTGATCGGCTATGTGTTAGCCGGATCATATTTGGTCAGATGTTCTGTGGCTTAGAGATGTCTCTCTTGGTTTTAGGAGGTTTTCCCAGTCCACCTGGAGGCTTTTCTTTCCTCCGTGGTCGCCCCAACCGAAGGTAAAATCTCATGGTCCACAAGGTTTTTGCTTTTTATTGAGTTGCTTAACGTGGTTGAGTTTTGTACCTTAAGCTCCAAAGGGTCTTCTCGTCTTGTAGTATTATACCCGCTTCTGCACGGGTAGATCAATTTCACTGACTTGAAAGGGGAGACAGTTAAGCCCTCGTTTAGCCATTCATACAGGTCTCTATTTAAAAGACAAGTGATTGCGCTACCTTTGCAGGGTCAAAATACCGCGGCCGTTGAACTTGTAGTCACTGGGCAGGCTGGACCTCCTATACTTGGTTGCGTTGCAGGAGGCGATGTTTTTGGTAAACAGGCGAGGCTTGTGTTTGCCGAGTTCCTTCCTTTTCTTTTAGTCTTTCCTTTAGGGCACTCCAGTGTGGGGGTAACGATAGCTTAGTTGTGGATTTTTCTTGGTTTTTTTGTAATTCACATTGCTCTCTTTGATTGAGTTCGTTAGTTGCCAATGGTTGGTCCGGTTTGGCTTACACTTGTGCTTGGAGAAGGGCGGGCCTTCTTGTTACTCATTTTAGCATAATCTCTTCCATGGGGGCATGGGTTGGCCTAATAGTACTTAGGGGAGTAAGATTTTTTATCGGGATAATAAACTTTTTTCTGTCTGAGCTTTAACGCTTTCTGTTTAGATGGCTGCTTTTAGGCCCACTAGAACAGTATGTTTTATGTATTATGATCTTTATCCTCCTGGAAAGGTTGTGTCCTTTGTTAAAGGGGCTGTACCCCCTTTAACTAACTCTCATGTGTTTCTCTTAGTCTTGTTTTGTTTGTGTGATTTGAGGTGCACGAGGCTGAACTTCTATTCATTTCTTAGGCAACCAGCTATCACCAGGTTCGGTAGGTCTGTCACTTCTACCCGGAGCTCTTCCCACTCTTTTGCCACAGAGACGGGTTGGCCCTTAATAGGCTGTCTCGGGGTAGCTCACCTGGTTTCGGGGTTTCAAACTAAAGGTCTCTTTGCTTCGGTGTACTGGCTAAATCATGATGCAAAAGGTACGAGGTTTAATCTTTGCTTTTTAGTGCTTATATGGGTTATTTCATTTCTCTTTCAGCTTTCCCTTGCGGTACTATTTCTATCGCTTTGTGGAACCTTTTCTGTCTCCCATACTCAGGTAAAAAAATGGTTTAGTTTTTGGTGTTAGGCTTATTTTGTTTTATTTATATTGTTTAGTTATTAAGTAGTTAAGCTAGCTGATTGGCTCAGGGCGATCCAATTTGCATGGATGTCTTCTCGGTGTAAGTGAGATGCTTGACTAACTCAGCCACACCCTGGGTTTGATCCAAGTGCACCTTCCGGTACACTTACCGTGTTACGACTTGCCTCCCCTTGTCAGTGCTGTTGTATTATGTATTTTTGGTGCGTTTTGACAGGGGAGAGTGACGGGCGGTGTGTACGCGTCTCAGAGCCGGGTTCAAAGGGACACTCTACTTCCCTTTTACTACTAAATCCTCCTTCAAGCATTGTTTCATGGTGCATGTTCGTAATATTCTATATTAGAAAATGTAGCCCATTTCTTCCCACTTCATGCGCTACACCTCGACCTGACGTTTTGGGTTGTGCCCATTTTGCTTACTTTTATTACCTTCACAGGGTAAGCTGACGACGGCGGTATATAGGCTGGGGTGGCTAGAAGTGGTGAGGTTGAACGGGGGTTATCGGTTCTAGAACAGGCTCCTCTAGGGGGGTCTGAGACACCGTCAGGTCCTTTGGGTTTTAAGCTAATGCTCGTAGTACCCTGGCGGACATCTAATAGTAGCTGGATGTCTGAGTTTACGGCTGAGCATAGTGGGGTATCTAATCCCAGTTTGTTTCTCAGCTTTCGTGGGGTCAGGTGGGTTTATTAAAGTTACTTTCGTATTAGGGCTTCGGACTCCTAGAAGCGTATGACGGCCAAGGGGCCATTTGACTTTATTTTTGTTTATCCTTAACCACCCTTTACGCCGTTGTAATATCAACTAGGGCCTCTCGTCTAACCGCGGTGGCTGGCACGAGTTTTACCCGGCCCTCTTAACACTAACTGAGTCAAGTTTTCACTTATGGCTTAATGTTTATCACTGCTGAATTCCCTTGGGGGTGTGGCTTGGCTAGGCGTCTTGGGCTAATGTTTGTGGCTGATGCCCGCTCCTCGTCCCCGGGTGGGGGGATTGAGGGCATATTCACTGGGTTGCGGAGACTTGCATGTGTAAGTTGAGTTAGAGCTGATAATAAGGTCGGGACCATGCCTTTGTGCATGCGGAGTTTCTTAGGACTCATCTTAGGATCTTCAGTGCTATGCTTTGTGTTAAGCTACGCTAGC